CAGTCACCAGTGCTTCGAGCCTCTCCTGGCTAAATAAGAGGAATTTAACCCCCATCTTTAGATCATAATCTAATATTTTGATTAAATTATATATACAGAATGATCAGCCCCACACTAGCTCAGGTTTTGTAATTAATATAATTACAGGGAGAAGATGGAGGAGCATAAGAAGATGTTCTCGAGTGTGGGGGGGTTCTAGGGCAATGATATGGGTTGGGAGGGAGCCACGTTGTGGAACTAAGAATAGGTAGAATGAGTATGCGGCGGTGATAAAAGTACCCACTCCTGTAGTAAGGAGAGTCCAGTTTGATCAGTTAAATAATGTAGTAATAATAATTAGTTCACCTATTAAATTAGGGAGAGGAGGTAAGGCCAGGTTAGCTAGATTAGCAACGAATCATCATGTTGTTATTAAGGGTAAGATGATTTGTATCCCGCGGGCTAAGAGTATAGTTCGACTATGTGTTCGCTCATAGCTGGTATTAGCTAAACAGAAAAGAGCTGAGGAAGTAAGACCATGTGCAATTATAAGAATAATAGCTCCTGTAAATCCTCAAGGGGTTTGAATTAAAATGCCTGCTGCCACAAGGCCTATGTGACTAACAGAAGAATAGGCAATAAGAGCCTTCAGGTCTGTTTGACGTAAACAGATAGAGCCGGTTATAATTACTCCTCACAAAGCTAAAACAATAAACGGGTATACTAGTTCTTTGTTTAAGGGCTCTAATATCAGTATAATTCGTATTATGCCGTAGCCCCCTAATTTTAGGAGTACTGCAGCAAGGACCATAGAACCAGCAATTGGGGCTTCTACATGGGCTTTGGGGAGTCAAAGGTGCATGCCATAAAGAGGTATTTTAACTAGAAAAGCTAGAAGGCATGCGGTTCATCATAATTTGTCAGTTGAGGAAATTAAATTTAGTGGTTGAATATACTGTATTGTAATTATTGATAGGGTACCTGTATCCTTTTGAAGGGCTAGTAAAGCAACTAGAAGGGGTAAAGATCCGGCAAGTGTATAAAATAAAAAATAGGTGCCGGCGTTTAAACGTTCTGTTTGGTTACCCCACCGGGTGATAACAATTAAAGTTGGGAGAAGTGTGGCTTCAAACATTACATAAAATATAATTAACTCGGTTGCACTAAATGCTAAAATTAAAAATACTTGTAAAGAGACTAATAGTGAGATTAGAGTGCGTTGTCGATTAACAGGTTCTGAAGAAGTGTGGTTTTGGCTCGCCAGGATTATTAGAGGGAGGAGTCAGCAGCTGAGGGTAAGAAGAGGGGCAGATAGAGGATCAACTGCAAGATAAAGGTTTAAAGATGATCAACCTACCTCATTGGCATTTTTAAATCAAAAGAGGCTTAATAAAGCAATTATAAGGCTTTGAGTTACAGAAGATGGCCAGAGTCACTTAGTGGGAGAAAATCAGATAGTTGGCAGCATTATTAGGGTAGGGATTAAAATTTTTAGCATTGTAAAAGGTTTATATTTTGTAGGCGATCGGTCCCATGAGTGCGAGTAGTGGCAACTAGTAGTGCTAAGCCTGTGGCTGCTTCACAAGCAGAAAAAGCAAGCAGCAGCATAGGAGCGGGGGAAGATCCGGTAGAATCTAATTGAAGGGTTCACTGAGAGAGTGCAATAAATAAAGAAAGTATTATACCCTCTAGACATAATAGTGCAGATAGAAGGTGCGTACGGTGGAAGGCCAGACCTATTAATCCTAGAATAAAAGCTGAAGAGAAGGTAAAAAGGGTGGGGGTCATAAGGGGGTTATGGATTTAAACCATAATTTTCTGAGTCGAAATCAGAGGTCTTGTTTTGGATTAACCACCTTTTCATCTTATTTTAGGTCCTTCCACTGCAATAATTATAAGTTAAGCCGAGGTTAGCAAGATAAGAGCAACTACAGTTCAAATAAAAGTGGTTAGAGGTAGCATTAGTGGGTCTCCTTAAGGAAGGGGATGTAGAGAGCAATTTCTAAGCGGAAGAGTAATAATAAGATTATTACTAGAAAAAATTGGATAGAAAGGGGGAGGTAGGCGGATCCTAATGGGTTATACACATACTCACAGGGCAAGAGTTTTTCGGCATATGAACATTTAAGATACCCAAAAAGACGTAAGGGTTAAAGTTCTTGAGCGGAGGCCTGCGATAGTAAAGATAGCATAATTAAATTATTGTCTTCTTTGGGGCTTAATCAAGACTTCGTGATTGGAAGTCACTTATACTAATATTAGTACTAGAAAGACTATGAGCCTCATCAATAAATAGAGGCATAAAGGAAAAGTCACACGACATCAACGAAATGTCAATATCAGGCGGCTGCTTCGAAGCCGAAGTGATGTTTTGATGTGAAATGGTACATTATTTGACGGAGTAGGCAGACAGCTAAAAAAGTTGAGCCGATAATTACATGGAGGCCGTGGAAGCCTGTAGCTACAAAAAAGGTTGAACCGTATACTCCGTCAGCAATGGTAAAGGGGGCTTCATAATATTCCATAGCTTGAAGGAAGGTAAAATAGAAGCCTAGTAAAATAGTTAAGACTAAAGACTGAATGGCCTGTTTTCGTTCACCTTCTATAATACTATGGTGGGCTCATGTGACGGTGACGCCAGAGGCTAATAATACTGCAGTATTTAAAAGAGGCACCTCAAAGGGGTCTAATGTTGAAATACCTGTAGGAGGTCAGCAGCCCCCTAACTCGGGGGTGGGGGCTAAGCTTGAGTGATAAAAGGCTCAAAAAAAGCCTAGAAAGAAAAATACTTCAGAGGTAATAAATAGAATTATGCCATATCGTAGGCCCTTTTGAACAGGGGGTGTGTGATGTCCTTGAAAAGTGCCTTCGCGGATAATATCTCGTCATCATTGATACATAGTTAATAAGAGTAATATTAATCCAAGAGATATAAGTGTTGATGAGTGGAAATGAAATCAAATGGCGGTGCCAGAAGTTAAAAGAAGGGCAGCGATTGCTCCTGTTAAGGGTCAGGGGCTAGGGTTTACTATATGATATGCGTGTGCTTGGTGGGCCATTAGATGTTTTCTTGCAGATATAGGCTTAGCAGAAGAACAAATACATAGGCTTGAATTATAGCTACTGCTGCTTCTAACAGCGTAAGTAGAAATAAGATTACTGTAGTCATAATAGCCATAGTAGTTATTATGGGAAGAAGGGCAAATGCAGCTGTGGCAATTAGTTGAATTAATAAGTGACCTGCTGTTAAGTTGGCTGTTAATCGTACGCCTAGGGCAAGGGGGCGAATAAATAAACTAATTGTTTCAATAATAATTAGTACTGGAATTAAAGGCACAGGAGTGCCTTCTGGAAGAAGGTGGCCTATGGCAGCAGTTGGCTGACTTCGTACTCCAATAATTACTGTTGCGAGTCAGAGGGGAATGGCAAGACCCATATTTAGGGAAAGTTGGGTTGTTGGTGTAAATGTATAGGGAAGCAGTCCTAATACATTTAATGATATTAAGAAAATTATTAGGGAAGTAAATATAAGGGCTCACTTATGGCCAGCTAGATTTAAAGGCGTTAAAAGTTGTTTAATAAATCGATTGATAAATCAGGTTTGAAGTGTTATAAGACGGCTATTTAATCATCGGGAAGTAGGGGTAGGATATAAAACTCACGGTAGAATAAGTGCAATAGCTATTAGTGGGATGCCTATAAATATGGGACTCGCAAATTGGTCAAAAAAGCTTAATATCACGGTCAGTATCAGGACCCAGGTTTAGGTTTATGAGTATTTTGTGTAGTTGGTTCATTTGGGAATGTGTGGCCTAGAACCTTAGGTGGAATTACTGTAAGAAGCACAAGTCAAGAAAAAGTTAAAATAATGAATCAGGGGGAAGGGTTGAGTTGAGGCATATCACTAGAGGTGATTGGGGATCACCATTCTTTAGCTTAAAAGGCTAATGCTTAATCCAATTAAGCTTTCTAGTGAGGTGTCTTGAAGTATTAAAGAGGATCAGTCTTCAAAGTGTTTAAGGGGGACAGCTTCAACGACGATGGGCATAAAGCTATGATTTGCCCCGCAAATCTCGGAGCATTGACCATAAAAAACCCCTGTTCGGGAGGCAATAAAGGCTGTTTGATTTAAGCGACCTGGTACGGCATCTATTTTTATCCCAAGAGCAGGGACAGCTCAGGAGTGAAGAACATCTTCTGCAGACACAAGAACCCGGATGGGGGATTCAACTGGGATAGTTATTCGATGATCTGCTTCCAAAAGGCGGAATTGTCCGGGTGTAAGATCTTGGGTTGGAACTATATATGAATCGAATCCGAGATTCTCATAATCAGTATACTCGTAACTTCAGTATCACTGATGTCCCATAGCTTTAATAGTCAGGTGCGGGTCGTTAATCTCGTCTATTAAGTATAAAATTCGGAGGGAGGGAAGTGCAATTAAAATTAAAACTACTGCAGGAAGAACCGTTCATATAATCTCGATTTCTTGGGAGTCTAAAATATACTTATTTGTTAATTTAGTAGAAACTATTGCTACAATAATATAAAGGACTAATGTACTAATAAGAAAAACAATTATTAGTGCATGGTCATGAAAGTGGAGAAGTTCTTCTATTACAGGTGAGGCCGCGTCTTGGAATCCTAGTTGTGATGGATGTGCCATTCTAGCATAAGCTCAAGACACATGGGGGTTTATCCCATAACTCTGCCTTGACAAGGCAGTGTAATGCTTATTATTACTAGGGTCTATAAAGAAAGTGGCAGAGTGGTGATGCGGCTGGCTTGAAACCAGTAAATGGGGGTTCAATTCCTCCCTTTCTCGTTAATGGGTTTGGACCTGTACAAAAGCGGGTTCCTCAAAAGTGTGATATGGTGGCGGGCAGCCGTGGAGCCATTCAACGTTTGTTGGTGTTAGTTCAACAGAGAGAACTTCCCGTTTAGCAGCAAATGCCTCTCATAAAATAAATAAGAATATAATTGCTGCAACTAGAGAAATTAGTGACCCAATCGATGAGATAGTATTTCAAAGGGTATAGGCATCTGGATAATCTGAGTATCGTCGTGGCATACCTGCTAAACCAAGGAAATGTTGAGGGAAAAAGGTAAGGTTTACCCCCAGAAATATTACCCCAAAGTGAATTTTTGTTCAAGTGCTGTGAAGGGTGTAACCTGAAAAGAGCGGGAACCAGTGGACAAAGCCGGCTAAAATTGCAAATACGGCTCCTATTGATAAAACATAATGGAAATGGGCTACTACATAATAAGTATCATGAAGCACAATGTCTAAAGATGAGTTAGCTAAAACAATGCCTGTTAAGCCCCCCACTGTAAAAAGAAAAATAAAGCCAAGGGCCCATAAAAGGGGTGTTTCTCATTTAATTGAACCTCCATGGAGGGTAGCCAATCAGCTAAAAACTTTTACGCCTGTTGGAATGGCAATAATTATTGTTGCAGATGTAAAGTATGCTCGAGTATCTACGTCTATACCGACTGTAAATATATGGTGGGCTCAAACAATGAAGCCTAATAGGCCGATTGCCATCATAGCTCAAACTATTCCTATGTAACCAGATGGCTCTTTTTTGCCTGAGTAATAAGCGACAATGTGTGAAATTATTCCGAAGCCGGGTAAAATAAGAATATAGACTTCGGGATGTCCAAAAAATCAAAACAAGTGCTGGTATAAGATAGGGTCGCCTCCTCCCGCGGGGTCGAAGAAAGTTGTGTTTAAATTTCGGTCGGTTAATAGTATCGTGATTCCTGCAGCAAGAACTGGCAAAGAAAGAAGGAGGAGTACAGCTGTAATTAAAACGGACCATACAAATAAGGGGGTTTGATATTGTGAAACTGCTGGGGGTTTTATATTAATAATTGTAGTAATAAAGTTAATTGCACCTAAAATCGAAGAAATTCCTGCCAGGTGAAGGGAAAAAATTGTCAGGTCTACAGAGGCTCCAGCATGAGCTAGGTTCCCCGCTAAGGGCGGGTAAACTGTTCATCCTGTGCCAGCCCCAGCTTCAACTCCGGAAGACGCTAATAAGAGAAGAAAAGAGGGTGGAAGAAGTCAAAAGCTTATATTATTCATGCGTGGAAATGCTATATCTGGAGCTCCAATTATCAGAGGCACCAATCAGTTACCAAAACCACCAATTATAATCGGTATCACCATAAAAAAGATTATTACAAAGGCGTGTGCGGTTACAATTACGTTATAAATCTGGTCGTCACCTAAAAGGGTCCCAGGTTGGCTTAGCTCGGCTCGAATTAATAAGCTTAAAGCTGTACCGACTATACCAGCCCAGGCACCAAATACTAAATAAAGGGTGCCAATATCTTTGTGGTTTGTTGAGAAAAATCAGCGTGTAATTGCCACAGGTAGGGTGACTGAATGTTCAAGTGATGGTTTGTAGCTCCACAGACGGAGGTTTAATTCCTCCCCCTATCACGGCCTTGGGGTGTGACACGTCAGATTGCAAATCTGAAAAAGTAGACTACCGTCTGCCGGGGCTTTTTCCGCGACGCCCCCGGCAGCGGGGAAAATAGACTGATGCTCGCTGGTTTGAGCGTTTAGCTGTTAACTAAGAGTTTGTGGGATCGAGGCCCTCCTGTCTAGAAAGGCTTTAGCTTAATTAAAGTGTCTGGGTTGCATTCAGAAGATATGAGATAGAGTCTTGTAAGCCTTATCAGGAACTGGGGGATTTTCCCCCTCATTTAAAGCTTTGAAGGCTTTTAGTTTTTATTATCTTAAGTTCCTAAAAAGAAAATAAAGTCATGGTTGCAGGGGTAATTGGAAGAAGAAATAGGGTGATCACTATTATTAAAGCTAATATTAATGAAGGTTGGGGTGTGGGTAGTCGTCACGAGGCAGTTATAGTAGTGGTACTTGGGGAAATAGTTAATGATATTGCGTAGCATAAACGAAGATAAAAATATAGACTTAAAAGAGCGGTTAGGGCGGCTAAGGTAGCAGTAAGGGGGACTCCTTGCTTTGTTAATTCTTGTAAAATTATTCATTTGGGTATAAATCCGGTAAGGGGGGGGAGCCCTCCTAGTGATAGCAGTATTAAGGAAGCGAGGGTAGTTAAGACAGGTGACTTGGTTCAGGTTATTGCTAAAGTAGTAATACTGGTTGAACGTAGGAAATTAAAAGTTAGGAAAGCTGAAGTTGTCATTATAATATAAATTGTAAGGGTTAGAAGTGTGAGGCTAGGTGCGAATTTAATAATAATGATTATTCACCCAAGGTGAGCAATAGATGAGTAGGCTAAGATTTTCCGCAACTGGGTTTGATTTAAGCCACCCCAGCCACCAACAAGAGTAGAACTTAAGCCTAAAAAAATAAGTAGGGTTGAGTTAACATAGGGAGTAATTTGAATAATAAGGGCAAATGGGGCAAGTTTTTGTCATGTAGAAATAAGAAGCCCAATGACTAGAGTTTGGCCCTGAACTACTTCTGGAAGCCAAAAATGGATTGGGGCTAAACCAATTTTAAGGGCCAAGGCTATAAATGCAATGTTTGTTGCGAATGGACTAGAGAGTTGTTGAGTACTTCATTCTCCTAATATTCAAGCGTTGATAATGCTGGCGAATAAAATTATAGCGGCAGCAGTGGCTTGTGTTAAGAAATATTTAGTAGTGGCTTCAACTGCTCGGGGGTGATGTTGTTGAATCATTAAGGGTATAACGGCGAGGGTATTAATTTCTAAGCCTATTCATGCTAGCAGTCAGTGGGAGCTGGAAAAAGTCAAAGCTGTCCCTAGGCCTAGGCTAGAGAGTAGTATTATAATAATAAAGGGGTTCATTAATAAGGGAAGGAGTTTAACCAACATTTTTGGGGTATGGGCCCAAAAGCTTATTTAGCTGACCTTATAGAAAGTGGTGTAGAGGAAGCACCAAGAGTTTTGATCTCTTGAGGATGGGTTCAAGTCCCTTTTTTCTAAGGAAATGGAAGGACTTGAACCTTCATTGTTCACTCTATCAAAGTGGCCCTTAAACCTTCGGGCACAGTTCCTTACATTTGTGGGGGTAAGCCAGCAAAAGCAATTGGGAGGGCAAGGTGTCAAATAATCAAAGCGAGTGTAAGAGGCAGAAAGTTTTTTCAGATTAAGTGTATCAGTTGGTCGTAGCGGAATCGGGGATAAGAGGCTCGAACCCATAAAAATAGGGTTGATAATAGGGATGCTTTAATTATTAGGTTTAATGCAGTAAACTCTGGGAAGAGTGGAAAGTGAGATGCACCTAAAAATAGAATAGCAGAAAAAGTATTTATCAGAAGAATATTAGCATATTCGGCTAAAAAAAATAGGGCGAATGGACCCCCAGCATACTCTACATTGAATCCGGAGACAAGTTCGGATTCTCCTTCAGTAAGATCAAAAGGGGCTCGGTTTGTTTCAGCTAATGTAGAGATGTACCACATTGCTGCTAAAGGTCAAGCTGGGGCTAATAATCAGATTGTTTCTTGAGTAATGTTAAATGTTTGGAGTGTAAAACCCCCAGACAAGACAACTAAACTTAGTAAAATTAGTCCAATACTTACTTCATATGAAATTGTTTGGGCAACGGCTCGTAAGGCTCCAATTAAAGCATATTTAGAATTAGAGGCTCAGCCTGAACCGAGAGTTGAGTAGACGGCAAGGCTTGACAAGGCTAAAATGAATAAAATGCCGAGGTTTAATTCAGCAACTGAATACGGAATAGGTATCGGTGCTCATATAATAAGGGCTAAAGTAAAGGCAAGTATGGGGGTTGCTAAAAAAAGAAATGGTGAAGCAGTAGATGGGCGGATAGGTTCTTTAATAAAAAGTTTAATGCCATCTGCAAATGGTTGAAGAAGTCCGTAGGGCCCTACAATATTTGGTCCTTTACGTAATTGTATGTAGCCTAACACTTTCCGTTCAAGAAGTGTTAAAAAGGCCACAGCAATAAGAACTGGGACAATGTATATTAAGGGGTTAATAATAAAGGAAATAATTATGGAAAGTATAGCTAAAGAGAGGATTTGAACCTCTGAAGAGAAGATCTTAGGCCCTCCGCAATTACCGGGCTCTGCCACGTTAGCGCGCCTTTATCTAAGGCTTGGTGAATTGTGTTCCTTTGGCTAATTTAGTTAATTTCATTAGGTAGGAATGAGGTGTACTTTAAGCATTGACCCCCGTTTTCCGGTCCTTTCGTACTAGAAAAAATCACTATATAGATAGAAACTGACCTGGATTACTCCGGTCTGAACTCAGATCACGTAGGACTTTAATCGTTGAACAAACGAACCCTTAATAGCGGCTGCACCATTAGGATGTCCTGATCCAACATCGAGGTCGTAAACCCCCTCGTCGATAGGGACTCTGGGAGAGGATTGCGCTGTTATCCCTAGGGTAACTGGTCCGTTGATCGGCTCTGCCGGATCATTTTGGTCAGAAATTCTGTTGCTTAGAAAGGTATTTCTTGGTTTTAGGAATAAAATTCCCGTTCCACATGGGGGCTTTTTGTCCCCCGCGGTCACCCCAACCGAAGACAAGTAGATAAGGTGCCACTAAGTTTTTTCTTTTTATAGAGTTGTTGAACGTGGACTTTCTAGTGTCTAAAGCTCCATAGGGTCTTCTCGTCTTATAGGCGTATCCCCGCTTCTGCACGGGGAGATCAATTTCATTGACTAGGGAAAGGAGACAGTCTGGCCCTCGTTATGCCATTCATACAGGTCTTCATTTAAAAGACAAGTGATTGCGCTACCTTTGCACGGTTAAAATACCGCGGCCGTTAAACATATAGTCACAGGGCAGGCGGGACCTCTCATTTTCAATTTACGAGAGGCGATGTTTTTGGTAAACAGGCGAGGCTCATGTTTGCCGAGTTCCTTCTTTTCCTTAGGGTCTTTCCTTCGGGCACTATTGTGTAAAAATAACGATTATGTTTAATGGGTATTTCTTGTTTTTATTTTAGGGTATTTTTCCCTCTGGCTTTGGGTTCGTTAATATTCGGTGGATGGTCCGATCCGATATACACGAGTGCGGGGAGAGGGGGTTAAACCCCTCTTATTACTCATTTTAGCATAATTACTCCCACAATGGCTGTGGGATAATCTAGTAACTATAGGGGGTAAGATTATTTTATCAAAATAAGAAGGGGGGGGGGTTAGTCTAAGCTTTAACGCTTTTTAGATAGATGGCTGCTTTTAGGCCCACTAAAACAAAATCCTTAATTAATATGATCTTTAACCACCTTTAAAGGTTGTGTCCTAGTTCAGAGGAGCTGTACCTCCTTTGACTAACTCTTTTAACTTCTCATCAACAATGTTAGTTATACATGCAGGAATGGAGAAATTGGAAGGCTGAACTTCTATTCATTTCCTAGATAACCAGCTATAACTAGGCTCGGTAGGTTTATCACCTCTACTCGGAGTTCTCCCCACTCTTTTGCCACAGAGACGGGTTAGCCCTATGATAGGCTGCCTCGGAGTAGCTCGTCTAGTTTCGGGGGCTTAAACTAAAGTTCTCTTTGCTTAAGAAATTCTGGCTAAATCATGATGCAAAAGGTACAAGGTTAAATCTCTGCTGTTTTTACTTATATAATTATTCACTTCTTTTCAACTTTCCCTTGCGGTACTTTTTCTATGGCTCCTTGGTCCTTTTCTGTCTCCCATACTTAGGTGGAAAAATGGTTTGTTTTAAAATTGTAGATTTTGTTAATTGATCTATATTTTTTATTTTAATCAGTTAGGCGGGCTAGTTTATAGGTTCGAAATGGCTCGATTTGCACGGGCGTCTCCTCGGTGTAAGTGGGGTGCTTTTCTAGCTTAGCCACATTTCGGTTTTCCAAGTGCACCTTCCGGTACACTTACCATGTTACGACTTGCCTCCCCTTTGTCCTATTTAAGTTTTTAAGTACACAAGTTTTAGGTTTGGGGAGAATGACGGGCGGTGTGTGCGCGCTTCAGAGCCAGTTTCAGTAAAACACTCTAATTTTTACTTACTGCTAAATCCACCTTCTAGGGTTGATTTCACAACCCTTTTCGTGGTTCCCTATGCTAGGGAATGTAGCCCATTTCTTCCCTTTTCATTCGCTACACCTCGACCTGACGTACTGGATTGTGTCCATTTTGCATACTATAAGTCCTTCACAGGGTATGCTGACGACGGCGGTATATAGGCGGTAAAAACAAGAAAAGGTGAGGTTTAACGGGGTTTATCGGTTCTAGAACAGGCTCCTCTAGATGGGTCTGAAGCACCGCCAAGTCCTTTGGGTTTAAAGCTGGCGCTTGTAGTACCCTGGCGGATAATAGTTGTAAATTATTATCAATTTTTACGGCTAAGCATAGTGGGGTATCTAATCCCAGTTTGTTTCTTAGCTATCGTGGATTCAGGTTAGTAAAGCTACTTTCGCGATAGGTCTTCATTCCTCCGAGTGCGTATAACAGCCAGGGGGAAATTTGGCTTTAGTTTTTAATGTCTTAACCACACTTTACGCCGATTTGTATCTACTTGGGTCTCTCGTATAACCGCGGTGGCTGGCACGAGTTTTACCGGCCCTGTTAACCCTAACTAAGTCAAGTTTTCACTTATGGCTTAATATTTATTACTGCTGAATTCCCTTGGGGGTGTGGCTAAGCAAGACGTCATGGGCTACTTTTAGGTGTGCCTGATGCCAGCTCCTTGCTTCCGGGCAGGAAGTTAAGGGCATCCTCACAGGGGCGCGGAAACTTGCATGTATAAATTTGGTTAAAGTTGATAGTAAAGTCAGGACCAAGCCTTTGTGCTTTCGGGACTTTCTAGGGCCCATCCTAACATCTTCAGTGTCATGCTTTAAGTAAGCTACGCTAGCATGCAATATTTTAATAATATAAATAGATGCAAATTAAACTTTTGGTAAACATTTTAGAGATTTTCTCCTGGTTTTGGGGTTTAACAGGCAGTGATAGCGATCTCTGGGGTGTTGGGGGGTAGGGGGGTTTAACGCGCGTAAGCCGGAGGGCCGTAACAGGAAAGCAAGGAGTAAAAATGGTGTCTTATGCTCTTGATATCAGTTATGCTGTTATAAAGAGCGAAATCTTTCCAACACGAATACTATGAATTTACGTCAACGGGATTGTTCAACCTTCATCTATAAGGTCTTCATGCACTTGCAAATGCCAAGTGAATGGAAAAGAAAAAAAAAAGAACCAGATGCGCCAAAAGTGAACGCCCGGCCTGGTGGGTAACGGGTAATATGGTTACCACCAATAATCAAATGCACCTTAGAAATCACGCTTGCGTAGGGGATTTTCTTTAATATGGCCCTGAAATAGGAACCAAATGCCAGAAATAGATCACTAGGTGCTACCCCCACGATTTATGGACCTGACGATCATTCATGATAAACCAATAGGCATCACCGGTTGGTGGTTTCTTACTACATTAAGATTCTGCGTACGTTAATTAGTTGAGTCGGAATATGAATACCATTAATGAGTTTATGTTAATTAAGCTTCGTAAAGTTAGCTTAACTCCACTTTTTGTTAAGTTATTTTAAATGATGTCAATGTAACTCCTTCTATTTCATTTATCTTGAATGGTTACATGAAATTTATGCTTATAATGCATATAAGTGCATACCTGAAGGGTTTCATTATTGGGGAAATATTTCCCTTCCAGCATCTGCCCCACCAAAATTTTTGGGAAAGAGAAATTTTGGTGGGTAAAATTTCTCGGTGATACGGTTAGTATCAGAAAGTAGTTTAATTAAGAATCTTAGCTTTGGGAGTTATGGGTAAGAGTTAAAATCTCTTCTTTTTGAGCAAGCGATTTTTAATTTCCAGCATCTGCCCCACCAAAAAATTACAAAATTTTGGTGCCCCGGCCGCGGCAAGAAATTTTAATTTTTGTGCTTAGTTTAAAATTGCTGTTGGATTAATTTTAAAGCGGTAGAGAGGGGTTTAACCTCCAATCTTCAGATTACAAAACTGATGCTTTTACGTTAAGCTACTAGAGCATACTTATACGAGGGCTTTATTTTCTGCTCAGCCAGTTAGGGGGACTAGTACAAGAAAAATTATAAAATAAATAATTGATGCAACTTGTCCGATAATAATATAGGGATTTTCAACGGGCATACCTCCAATTCAGGTTAATACTGATACGTTTGCGATAAGGGCTCAAAACAATACTTGTGTTAAAGGTCGGAATGTAAGACTCCGTTGTTTTGAGGTGTGCAGAATTGGGATCACAATCAATACTAAAATTGAAAATAGGAGTGCTAAGACACCTCCTAGTTTATTTGGAATAGACCGAAGGATAGCATAGGCAAATAAAAAGTATCACTCTGGCTGAATATGAGGGGGAGTGACTAGGGGATTTGCAGGAATAAAATTTTCTGAGTCTCCTAGCAGGTTAGGAAAAAATAGTGCTAGGATAATTAGTGTTAATAAAAGTGCTGCGAAGCCTAAAATGTCTTTATAGGAGAAATAAGGGTGAAAAGAGATCTTGTCTGCACTTGAATTTAAACCTGCAGGATTATTTGAGCCTGTCTCATGAAGAAATAAAAGGTGTAGGATAGTGGCTCCTGCAACTACAAACGGAAATAGAAAATGAAACGCAAAAAATCGGGTTAAAGTTGCATTGTCGACAGAAAATCCACCCCAAATTCATTGCACAAGGTCGTTTCCAACGTAGGGTACGGCTGATAGTAAGTTGGTAATTACCGTAGCACCTCAAAAAGATATTTGTCCTCAGGGTAATACGTAGCCCACAAAAGCAGTCATTATTACAAGAAGTAGTAATACAACACCGATGCTTCAGGTTTCTTTATATAAATATGACCCATAGTAAAGACCTCGTCCAATGTGCATATAGATACAAATAAAAAAGAATGATGCTCCGTTAGCATGAATATTACGGATTAGTCATCCGTAGCTGACATCTCGGCAAATATGGGTTACTGAGGAAAAAGCTGTAGAAATATCAGAGGTGTAATGTATAGCTAAAAATAGGCCTGTAAGAATCTGGCTGGCTAGGCATAGCCCAAGTAAAGAGCCAAAGTTTCATCATACTGAAATATTTGACGGGGCAGGGAGGTCAATTAGTGAGTGGTTGGCAACTTTCAAAAGTGGGTAATCTTTTCGTAAGGCCGTGTTTTTGTAGTTGAATTACAACGGTGGTTTTTCAAGTCATTGGTCTTGGTTAAAATCCGAGTAAAAATTATGAGTTATCTAGTAGGTGTTTTCTTGTTTGGGTTAGTACTAGGGTTGGTTGCAGTAGCTTCAAACCCGGCACCCTATTTTGCAGCCATAGGATTAGTGTCGGCGGCAGGAGTTGGATGTGGTCTTTTGGTTTGTCAAGGTGGGTCATTTTTATCATTAGTTTTATTTTTAATTTATTTAGGGGGGATGTTAGTGGTATTTGCTTATTCTGTTGCTTTGGCAGCGGAGCCTTTTCCAGAGTCTTGAGTCGATCAATCAGTAATATGCTATGTGTTGGTTTATTTGGGTGGTGTAATTGGGGTGGCTGGAGTTTTTTGAAGTGGATGATATGAGGGGTCTTTAGTGGTATTAGATGAATTTAAAATTTTAAGTATGCTTCGTGGGGATATAAGTGGGGCGGCTCTAATATATTCATCCGGGGGAGAGATACTTATTATTTGCGCATGAATACTGTTGTTAACTTTATTTGTAGTGTTGGAGATTACACGGGGCTTAAGTCGTGGGAGTTTACGGGCAATTTAGTAAGAAATAAAGATGGCTAAAGCAGTTGTCAAAAGGAAGAGAGTAAAATAAGTTTTAATCACGCCTGTTTGAATGTGGGTTGTTTGAGAAATTATAGGAAGATTTGTGGATAGAGCTGCTTTTGGTAAAATTTTTTCAAGTCATGTTTGGTCAATGCCTTGTGAGGAAATAGATTGTCCAAGCATTAAGTTTGTTATTGGAATAAGTCGGTGTATAATGGCAGGGAAATATCCTAATAAGATAGAAAAATTATGGGGGGGGAAAACAGATAGAGGTTTATGCTGTTTTGCAGCTATAGATGTAAGTTCAAAGGCAATTATAATACCAACTAATGAAATGACTAGAGCAATTACTTTAAGCAGTGGATGCATAGTTATTACTGGTGTTTTTATAGGGAGAAGATTATAAGTTAAAATTAGTCCGGCACCAATACTTCCCCAAGCAAGTCGTTTAATTGGGTTAATAACTGATGGGTTATTTTCATTGATGGGTGAGAGGGGCACTATTCGTGGATGGCCTATTAGCACTAAATAGATTAGGCGGAGGCTATAAACTGCGGTAAAAGAAGTGGCAATTAAGGTTATTAATAGGGCTCAGGCGTTTAGGTATGATGTATTTAAGGCTTCAATAATGGCGTCTTTGGAAAAAAATCCGGCTAGAAAGGGTATGCCAGTCAGTGCCAGGCTTCCAATTATTATTGTAGAGGATGTAAGGGGGGTAAGATAATATATCCCTCCTATCTTTCGAATATCTTGCTCGCCGTTTAGGCTGTGGATAATAGAACCTGAGCAGAGAAAAAGTATTGCCTTGAAGAAAGCGTGTGTGCAAATATGAAGAAACGCCAGTTGTGGTTGACCTAGGCCGATAGTTACTATTATTAGTCCGAGTTGGCTTGAAGTCGAAAAAGCTACAATTTTTTTAATATCGTTTTGTGTTAGAGCACAGGTTGCTGTAAAAAGGGTGGTTAGTGCTCCTAAGCAAAGGCAAGTAGTTAGGGCAAAGGGGTTATCTTGTATCATAGGACTAAAGCGGATTAGTAGAAAAATCCCTGCAACCACTATTGTGCTTGAGTGCAATAGGGCAGATACTGGCGTTGGGCCTTCTATTGCTGCTGGAAGTCAGGGGTGGAGGCCAAATTGGGCAGATTTTCCAGTAGCGGCGAGGATCAATGCTAATAATGGAATTGTAAGGTCAATACCCTTTGAAGCAGCAAATAACTGTTGAAGCTCTCAAGTATTGAGGTTTGTTGCTAGTCAGGCTATGCTTAAAATTATACCAATATCCCCAATTCGATTATATAGAATTGCTTGTAGAGCTGCGGTATTGGCGTCTGCTCGTCCATGTCATCAGCCAATTAGAAGAAATGATATAATGCCTACTCCTTCTCAGCCAATAAAAAGTTGAAATATATTGTTAGCTGTAACTAAAATAATTATTGCTACTAAAAAAAGGAGAAGATATTTAAAAAATCGATTTACCTGGGGGTCTGTGTGTATATATCAGGATGCAAATTCTAAGATAGCTCAAGTTACATAGAGGGCGATGGGTACAAAAATCACAGAATAGTAATCAAATTTGAAGCTCAGGTTAATATCAAAGGTAAGTGTATTTATTCAGTGTCAGTTGGTGACAATTGTCTCCGTTCCTTCATTAAGAAAAATAAATAAAGGAATAAGGCTAATGAGAAAAGCCATCTTAACTGCATTTGTCACATGGGAAGTGGCTCATGAGCGGGGTTTAGGTAAATAAGTAAGAGTAGAAAGTAGTGGGGAGATAAGAATAATAAATATTAGTAGGAGGCATGAAGTCAGAACTAATGAAGTAGGAATCATAGCATGAACTTGGATTTGCACCAAGAGTTTTTGGTTCCTAAGACCAATGGATAGACTGTTATCCTTTACATGCTCAAGTGAGCCACGGAGTTTAACCGTGGGGCTGGAGGATTAGCAGTCACCAGTGCTTCGAGCCTCTCTTGGTAAATAAGGGGAGTTTAACCCCTATCTTTAGAATCACAATCTAATATTTTGATTAAACTATATATACAGAATAGTCAGGCCCCCCCCCCCCCCCCCCCAGCGGGGGGGGTTAAAGCCAGGTTAACCATATTAGCAATGAGTTGCCATATTATTATTAAGGCTAAAGTAATTTGTATCCCGCGGGTTAAAAGTAAAGTTTGACTCCAGGTTCATCCATAGCTGGTGTTAGCTAAGCAGAAAAGAGCTGGGGAGGTGAGATGACGTGCAATTATAAGAATAACATCTTCTGTGAATCCTTAAGGGGTCTGAATTAAAATACCTCCTGTCACAAGGCCCATATCCTAACAGAAGAATATGCAATAAGAGCTTTTAGGCCTGTCTGATGTAGGCAGATAGAACAGTTGTGGCAATCTCTTACGGAGCTAAAATAATAAACGGGGGTGCAAGTTCTTTGTCTAGGGGCTCTAGTATGGTATAGTTTGTATTATACGGCAGGCTCCTAATTTTAGGAGCATTACAACAGGGACTATAGAGCCATCAATTGGGGTTTCTAAGTGGGCTTTGGGAAGTCAAAGGTGTGTGCCATAAAGAGGTATTCTAACTGAAAAGCTAGAAGGCATGTGCTTAACATGATTTATAAGTTGAGGAGATTGAATTTAATGGCTGAATGAATTGTGTCACAAGTATTGATAAGGTACTTGTATGCTTTTGAAGGGCTAGTAAAGCAATCAGTAAGGGCAAAGACCCTGCAAGTGTATTAAATAAAAAATAGGTATTGGCGTTTAAATGTTCTGTTTGCTTGCCCCAGCGGGCAATAATAACTAAAGTTGAGAGAAGTGTGGTTTCAAACATTATATAAGATATAATTATCCGGTTGCATTAAATGCTAAAATTAAAAATACTTGTAAAGAGACTAATAGCATTAGAGTATGTTGTCGAGTGATTGGTCCTAAAGAAGTATGGTTCTGGCTTGCCTAAATATTAAGAGGGAGGAGTTAGCAGTTGAGGGTAAGAAGGGGAAAATAGGGGGTCAACTGCAAAAAAGATTTGTGGGCGACCAACCGACTTCATTGGTATTTTTAAATCAAAAGAGGCTTAATTAAGCAATTACAAGGCTTTGAATTACAAAAGAAGATCAGAGTTATTTAGTAGAGGACAATCAAATAGTTGGGAGTATTATTAAGGCAGGGATTAAAATATTTAGTACTATAAAAGGTTTATACTTTTAAGCGTTGGGGGCTGTCAGTGCGAGCAGTGGTAACTAATGATGTTAAGCCTGTAGTTGCTCTGCAAGCAGAAAAAGCAAGTAGTAGCATAGGGCGGAGGAAAGTCCGGTATAATCTAATTGAAGGTTTCATTGAGAGGGTGCAATAAATAAAGAAAGTATAATACCTTCTAGACACATAGCGTGGGTAGAAGATGCTTATGGTGAAAAGCCCGGCCTGTTAGTCCTTGAACAAGAGCTGAGGAGAAGGTAAAATGTATGGGGGTCATAAGGGGGTTATGGATTTAAACCATAATTTTCTGAGTCGAAATCAGAGGTCTTGTTTTGGACTAACCACCTATTCAGCTCATTCTAAGCCTCCCTGTAATCACTCATAAATTAGGCCGAGGGTTAACAAGATAAGAACAGCTACAGCTCATAAAAAGGTGGTGAGAGGTGAATCTAGTTGGTCTCCTCAAGGAAGGGGTAGCAGGAGGGCAATTTCTAAGTCGAAGAGTAAAAATAAAATTGCTACTAGAAAAAATCGGATAGAAAAGGGGAGGCGGGCAGAGCCCAGTGGGTCAAAACCACATTCATATGGTGATAGTTTTTCGGCATCTGGATTTATTTGAGGTAGTCAAAAAGATACTAAGGTTAGAATCATTGATAGAATAATTGTAATACTAAAGATTATTATAATTAAATTCATTGTCTTTCCTTGGGGTTTAACCAAGACTGCGTGATTGGAAGTCACTTATACTAATATTAATACTAGAAAGACTATGAGCCTCATCAATAAATAGAGGCATAAAGGAAAAGTCACACGACATCAACGAAATGTCAATATCAGGCGGCTGCTTCGAAGCCGAAGTGATGTTTAGATGTAAAATGATACATTATTTGTCGGAGTAGGCAGACAGCTAAAAAAGTTGAGCCGATAACTACATGGAGGCCGTGGAAACCTGTAGCTACAAAAAAGGTTGAACCGTATACTCCATCAGCAATGGTAAAGGGGGCTTCATAATATTCCATAGCTTGAAGGAAGGTAAAATAGAAGCCTAGCAAAATAGTTAGGACTAAAGACTGAATGGCCTGTTTTCGTTCGCCTTCTATAATGCTATGGTGGGCTCACGTGACGGTGACGCCAGAAGCTAATAATACTGCAG